GGGGTGGACGTGCTATTTGTTTACATCCATTAGTTCGTAAAGGATTCAATGCAGACTTTGATGGGGATCAAATGGCTGTTCATGTACCTTTATCTTTGGAAGCGCAAGCGGAGGCTCGTTTACTTATGTTTTCTCATATGAATCTCTTTTCTCCGGCTATTGGAGATCCCATTTCGGTACCAACCCAAGATATGCTTATTGGACTCTATGTATTAACGATCGGGAATCGTCGAGGTATTTGTGCAAATAGGTATAATCCATGGAATCGCATAAACTATCAAAATGAAACAGTTAATGATTATAAGTATAAATATACTACGAAAGAGAAAGAGCCCTATTTTTGTAGTTCCTATGATGTACTTATAGTTTATCAGCAGAAACGAATCAATTTAGATAGTCCTTTGTGGCTTCGGTGGCGACTAGATCAACGTGTCATTGCCTCAAGAGAAGTTCCTGTCGAAGTTCAATATGAATCTTTGGGTACCTATCATGAAATTTATGGGCACTATCTAATAGTAAGACGTATAAAAAAACAAACCCTTTGTATATACACCCGAACCACTGTTGGTCCTATTTCTTTTTCTCGAGAAATAGAAGAAGCCATACAGGGGTTTTGTCAGGCCTACTCATACGGTACCTAAGCTAAGGAATTATGTAATACCGCGGGAATTTGGATCTCTCCGGTTCAACTGGAATCATAATTCCTTAATTTCTACATGAATCGAGATCCAGTAAAGGAGGTCTTCGAATCACTGACTCAAACCCATTGGCGAATCCTACTCAGCGGAATAGAGAAGTACTTATGGCAGAATGGGCTGATCTGTTCTTTTACAATAAAGCGATAGATGGGTCTGCCATGAAACGACTTATTAGCAGATTAATAGATCACTTCGGAATGGCATATACATCGCACACCCTGGATCAAGTAAAGACTCTGGGTTTCCAGCAAGCCACTGCTACATCCATTTCATTAGGAATTGATGATCTTTTAACAGTACCTTCTAAGGGGTGGTTAGTCCAAGATGCTGAACAACAAAGTTTCATTTTAGAAAAGCACCATCATTATGGGAATGTACACACAGTAGAAAAATTACGCCAATCCATTGAGATATGGTATGCTACAAGTGAATATTTGAGACAAGAAATGCATCCTAATTTTAGGATGACTGATCCTTCTAATTCAGTCCATATAATGTCCTTTTCGGGAGCTAGAGGAAATGCATCTCAGGTACACCAATTAGTAGGTATGAGAGGATTAATGTCGGATCCCCAAGGACAAATGATTGATTTACCGATTCAAAGCAATTTACGCGAAGGACTTTCTTTAACGGAATATATCATTTCCTGCTACGGAGCCCGCAAAGGAGTTGTGGATACTGCTGTACGAACATCAGATGCTGGATACCTCACGCGTAGACTTGTTGAAGTAGTTCAACACATTGTTGTACGTAGAACAGATTGTGGCACTACCCGAGGCATTTCCGTGAGTCCTAGAAATGGGATGACGGAAAGAATTTGGGTCCAAACACTAATTGGTCGTGTATTAGCATACAATATATATATGGGTCCACGTTGCATTGCCGCTCAAAATAAAGATATTGGGGTTGGACTTGTCACTCGATTCATAACCTTTCGAACACAACCAATATATATTCGAACCCCCTTTCTTTGCAGGAGTATATCTTGGATCTGTCGATTATGTTATGGTCAGAGTCCCACTCATGGCGACCTGGTCGAATTAGGAGAAGCAGTAGGTATTATTGCGGGTCAATCAATCGGCGAACCGGGGACTCAACTAACATTAAGAACTTTTCATACCGGTGGAGTATTCACAGGTGGTACTGCAGAACATGTACGAGCTCCTTTTAAGGGAAAAATCAAATTCAATGAGGATTTGGTTCATCCCACACGTACACGTCATGGGCATCCTGCTTTTCTATGTTATATAGACCTGTATGTAACTATTGAGAGTCACGATATTCTACATAATGTGAATATTCCACCCAAAAGTTTTCTTTTAGTTCAAAATGATCAATATGTAGAATCAGAACAAGTGATTGCTGAGATTCGCGCTGGAACATCCACTTTCAATTTTAATAAAGTTAAAGAGAAAGTTCGAAAACATATTTATTCTGACTCAGAGGGAGAAATGCACTGGAGTACCGATGTGTACCATGCACCTGAATATAAATATGGTAATGTTCATCTCTTACCCAAAACAAGTCATTTATGGATATTATCAGGAGCTCTGTGCAGATCCAGTATAGTGCCTTTTTCGCTCCACAAGGATCAAGATCAAATGAATGTTCATTCTGTTGAACGGAGATCTATTTCTGACCTCTCCGTGACTAATGATCAAGTGAGACACAAATTGTTTAGTTCGAATCCTTACGGTAAAAAGGGGGGGGTTCTTGATTATTCAGGACCTGATCGAATCATATCCAACGGTCATTGGAATTTCATATATCCTACCATTCTCCACGAGAATTCTGATTTATTG